TACACAGTGGCGTTTTGTGACACTATATAGACAACACACATCGCAACTTGTTGAGTGCGCCAATCGAGCCTATCATGGTTTTGGGGTTTGACATGAATTATTAAGGTGATCGGGGCGTAAGGGGGTAAGGGGGTTTGTCGCGCGAAAACTTTTTCCTAACTTAGTTAAGAAAAGGGGTGATAATAGGAATCTTTGGGTTAAATATAGATAGTTTATGCACCTGATAACAGTTATGCAGTTCTTCTATTAATGGTAATAAAGTATTCCACAGTTAGCGCGATCAGGCAAGAAAATGTTCCACCCTGGCGGGTAACATTAGGAGGGAGTCGCCAAATGCAAAATGAAAGAGACCCGAAAAAAAAAGATACCCCATGCCTTGTGATAGGAACGCTCGGCATGCGGGGTAATGAGGATTTATGGTCGCCACCATTAACTTATGCAAGGTTAAACCACTGAATGGGTAAATATAAATGTATGGCCCTGAAATAGGAACCAAATGCCAGGAATAGTTCATTCTGTGAAACCCCCACGATTTGTGCCCGTGATCTTATCATGGATGTTATGCAATTATTTAGATTGGTTGGTGGTCTCTTACCAACCAAGTAACCAATAGTTGTTAAATAATATTTAATGCTCAAAGAAGATGTTATTTTAAATTAAATAGGGGATAATAAATTTTAGGTTTAGATGAATTAATGATTAATCAATCCTAATTTTTAAGAATTAAATTAAACTTTATTACTTGTTAGTTATTCTTAATATTATTATTTCTTGTCGACCTTAAATTAATAAATAAGGTAGAAAATATTCTAGTGTTTTAGCGTGGGTTAAGTAAATTTTTAGGCCATTAATAATTACTTCACAAACCCTAGAATGGGGATAATACATAATATGTATATACACCATATATATATGTAATATTATACATATAATGTATATAAACCATATACCTATGTAATATTATACATAATATGTATATACACCATACATGGGTACATTATGAGTCATGAAATTAAGAGCATATAAAATCATGGAATCTTTTACATATAACCTACCTAGTGTTCTATAAGTTTTATGGTGTACTACCATAAGTGTATTGATTACTAGTTATAGGTCGGCAGAAAATAGTTTAGTTTAGAATTCTAGCTTTGGGAGTTAGAGGTGGAAGTTAAAATCTTTCTTTTCTGGGCCATAGGGGGGATTTTAACCTCCGGTCTCCGGATTACAAAACCGGTGCTTTAAAGCTAAGCTACTAAGGCAGTTTCATTCGAGGGCTTTGTTTTCTACTCACCCGGCTAATGGGGCTAAAATAAGAAAAAGGGCGAAATACAAGGCTGAGGCCACTTGTCCGATAATAATAAAGGGGTGTTCTACGGGCATGCCCCCAATTCAAGTTAGGATAATAACGTCTGCTACGAGTGTTCAGAATAGGAATTGTGTCAGGGGTCGGAATGTGAGTCCTCGTTGTTTAGAAGTATGAAGGATTGGTACTACTATTAGTACCAGGATGGAGAATAGAAGGGCTAGTACACCTCCTAGCTTGTTTGGGATAGATCGTAAGATTGCGTAGGCGAATAGAAAGTACCACTCTGGTTTAATATGAGGGGGTGTGACTATGGGGTTAGCAGGGGTGAAGTTGTCTGGGTCTCCTAGGAGGTTAGGGGAGAAGAGAGCTAAGGAGGTTAGTGCGAGGAGCATAACTGCAAATCCTAGCAAGTCTTTATAAGAAAAGTAAGGGTGAAAAGAGATTTTGTCCGCGTCTGAATTTAAGCCTGCTGGGTTGTTAGAGCCGGTTTCGTGAAGGAAAAGAAGGTGAAGGATAGTGACTCCTGCAATGACAAAGGGGAATAGGAAGTGGAAGGCAAAGAATCGGGTTAGGGTGGCATTATCTACTGAGAAGCCCCCTCAGATTCACTGTACAAGTATATTCCCTACATATGGGACGGCAGATATAAGGTTAGTAATTACTGTGGCCCCTCAGAAAGATATTTGTCCTCATGGAAGGACATAGCCAACGAAGGCAGTTATTATAACAAGTAGGAGGAGTACTACACCAATGTTCCAGGTTTCTTTGTAGAGGTAGGATCCATAGTAAAGCCCTCGAGCAATGTGGGCATAAATGCAGATAAAAAAGAAAGAAGCTCCGTTGGCGTGCATGTTTCGGATTAGTCACCCATAGTTTACATCTCGGCAAATGTGAGTTACTGATGAAAAGGCAGTAGCGATGTCGGAGGTGTAGTGTATAGCTAGGAAAAGCCCTGTGAGAATTTGTGTGGCCAAGCATAGGCCTAAGAGTGACCCGAAATTTCATCAAGCTGAAATGTTCGAGGGGGCAGGTAAGTCAACTAGTGCGTCGTTGGCGATTTTAATGAGGGGGTGAGTCTTTCGTAGGCTTGCCATTAGGTTTCTGTAGTTGAATAACAACGGTGGTTTTTCAAGTCATTAGTCTTGGTTAGAGTCCGGGCAGAAATTATGTTATTTTTTGCATTTGTTTATTTAGTAGGGTTTGTATTAGGAATGATGGGGGTTGCTTCTAACCCCTCTCCTTACTTTGCAGCTTTAGGTTTAGTGTTATGTTCTGGGTCTGCTTGTGCTTTTCTAGCTGTTTGTGGGTCTGGGTTCTTAGCTTTGGCTCTATTTTTAATTTATCTGGGGGGCATGCTGGTAGTCTTTGGTTACACTGCTGCCTTGGCAGCTGACCCGCATCCTGAGGCTTGGGGAGATACTTCTGTGCTTGAGCAGTTTGTACTTTGTTTCTTGTTAGTGGCGGTGGGATTTCTGTATGTTGTTCCTTTAACGGTGGAGTGGTCAGGCGGAGTTTTAAGTAGCTGTAAAGAGTTTCTAATAGTACGGGCTGAGGCAGGGGGTGTAGCTATGCTTTATTCTACTGCAGGGACAGTCTTATTATTATGTGCTTGGGCTTTATTGCTTACTTTGTTTGTTGTTCTTGAATTAACTCGTGGGCACAATCGAGGGCCCCTTCGGGCGGTTTAATATATTGCTAAGAGGGTTGCTAAGGTAGCAGTAGCGAGGAAAATTGCAAGGTAGGTTTTGATTATTCCTTGTTGGGCGTCACTAGTTAGGGTAGATATTTTTAGTTGAAGGGAGGAAAGTCCTTTAGGGCCTGCTTTTTCGAATCAAGTTTGATCTACCATTTGGTTAGCTATAGTCTGCCCTAGGATTAAGGTTAGTTTTGGGATAAGCCGGTGGATTGTGGTTGGGAAGTAGCCCAGCATGTTGGAGAAGTTGTGAAGCTTGATTGAAGGGGTGGTTTTGAATTGTTTTGAGGTGAGGCCGGCTAGTTCAATTGCTGTAAAAAGTCCAATAATAGTGACTGCTAGGGCAGCTATTTTAAGAGGGAGAGGTATAGTTATGATTGGGGTTTTAACAGGGAGGGTGTTAGATGTTAGGATAAGTCCAGCTACAATGCTGCCTCAGGCTAGTCGTTTGATTGGGTTAATAACTGCGGGGTCATTTTCGTTAATGGGGGAGAAAGGAAGGAACCGAGGGGTGCCCATAGCTACAAAGAAAACAACTCGGAAGCTATAGACGGCGGTAAAGGAAGTAGCAATTAGAGTTAAGACGAGGGCTCAGGCGTTTAGGTAGGAGGTGTTGAGGGCTTCAATGATAGCATCTTTGGAGAAGAATCCTGCTAGGAAAGGGGTCCCGGTGAGTGCTAAACTCCCAATTGTTAAGCAAGTTGAGGTAAATGGGGCAAGATTGTGTATTCCCCCTATTTTTCGGATATCTTGCTCGTCATTAAGGCTGTGAATGATTGACCCAGAGCAAAGGAAAAGTATTGCTTTGAAAAAGGCGTGTGTACAAATGTGGAAAAATGCCAGTTGGGGCTGGTTAAGCCCAATAGTTACTATCATAAGCCCAAGTTGGCTAGAGGTAGAGAATGCTACGATTTTTTTAATGTCATTTTGAGTAAGGGCGCAAGTTGCAGTGAATAGTGTTGTTAGTGCGCCTAGGCAGAGACAAATTGTTAGGGCTGTGTCGTTTACTTGGGTCAGGGGGTGAAGTCGGATTAGTAAGAAAATCCCTGCAACGACCATAGTGCTTGAATGAAGTAGGGCAGAGACAGGTGTAGGGCCCTCTATTGCTGAGGGGAGCCAGGGGTGAAGGCCAAATTGTGCTGATTTTCCAGTGGCGGCAATAATTAGTCCTAAAAGGGGCAGGGTTATATCGGTACCATGGGAAAGGGAAAAAATTTGTTGTATTTCCCATGAGTTGAGGTTTATAGCAAATCATGCTATGCTTATGATTAGTCCAATATCCCCTACTCGGTTGTAGATAACAGCCTGTAAGGCTGCAGTATTTGCGTCTGCTCGTCCGTATCATCAGCCAATCAATAAGAATGATATAATTCCCACTCCTTCTCAGCCGATAAATAGTTGGAACATGTTGTTGGCTGTAACTAGAATAATTATAGCGATTAGAAATATTAGTAGATATTTAAAGAATCGGTTTATGTAGGGGTCTTCATGTATGTACCATGAGGCAAATTCTAGGATGGACCATGTTACATACAAGGCAATGGGGGTAAAGATAATTGAGTATGAGTCGAATTTCAGGCTGATGCTGATGTTAAATGTTGAGGTGCTTATTCAGTGTCATGTTGTGACAATTGTTTCTACTCCTTGGTCTAGGAAGATAAATAAGGGAATAAGACTGATAAAGAATGAGGTGCTAACTGCGGTTTTAACGTGAGAAACAGCCCATTGCGGGGCTTTAGTGGAGGGCTCAATGGTTGTTAAAATCGGGTAAGATAGCAGAGCAAAGATTAAGGCGAGGGAGGAAGAAAAAATAAGGGTGGTTTGCATAGCTTTTGCTTGGAGTTGCACCAAGAGTTTTTGGTTCCTAAGACCAACGGATGGCTATTATCCTTCAGAAGCCGAGGGAGCCACGGATTTCAACCGTGGTGTTAAAGATTAGCAGTCTCTAGTGTAGGCAAACCTCTCTCGGCGGATAAGGGGGGTTGAACCCCTGTCTTTGGAATCACAATCCAATATTTTGGTTAAACTATACCTGCAGTAGAATCACCCTCATATAAGTTCAGGTTTTAGGACTAAGAGAATGACTGGGGCAAGGTGAAGAGCAATTAAAAGGTGCTCTCGTGTGTGATAAGGGGTTAGCCCAATAATGTGTGCTGGAGAGGGGCCGCGTTGAGTTATAAGGAATATGTATAGGGAATATCCTGCGGTGATGAGGGTACCTGTTCCTGTAAGAACTAAAGTCCAGGGGGACCAGTTAAACAGGGTAGTAATAATTATAATTTCTCCTATTAAGTTTGGTAGGGGTGGGAGGGCTAAATTGGCAAGATTAGCAATAAATCATCATGTGGCTGTTAAAGGGAATAATATTTGGAGTCCTCGTGCCAGGACTATTGTTCGACTGTGTGTACGCTCATAGGCAGTGTTTGCTAGGCAGAAAAGTGCAGAGGATACTAAGCCATGGGCAATTATAAGAATAATTGCTCCGGTAAGACCTCATGGAGTTTGGATTAAAATACCCCCTGCTACAAGGCCTATGTGGCTAACAGATGAGTAAGCGATTAAGGATTTAAGGTCTGTTTGTCGTAGGCAAATGGACCCTGTTATGATTACCCCTCAAAGTGCTAAGACAATAAATGGGTAGGCTATTTCTTTAGTTAGGGGGTCAAGGATTGAGGTTATGCGAATAAGTCCATAGCCGCCAAGTTTTAGTAAAACAGCGGCTAGTACTATGGAGCCTGCAATAGGGGCTTCTACATGGGCTTTTGGTAGTCAGAGGTGGACCCCGTAGAGTGGTATTTTTACTAAGAATGCCAGCAGGCAGCCAGCTCATCAGATTTTGTCCCCCCATGAGGTAAGGGTGAGGGCTTGGTTAAAGTTTAATGTTAGTATAGATAAGCTGCCTGTTGTACTTTGAAGGGCAAGGAGGGCCACTAGTAAAGGGAGGGAGCCTGCTAGTGTGTAGAATAAAAAGTAAGTGCCGGCATTAAGGCGCTCTGCTTGGTTGCCTCATCGGGTGATGATAATCAGTGTGGGTACTAGAGTTGCTTCAAATATTACGTAGAATATAATAATCTCTGTTGCCCCGAATGCTAAGATTAGGAAAGCTTGTAGGGAGGCGAGGAGGGAGATATAAGTACGTTGGCGATAGGTTGGCTCTGTTCGTGTGTGGTTTTGGCTGGCCAGGATTATGAGAGGGAGAAGCCAGCATGAGAGGACTAGTAGGGGGGCAGATAGGGGATCAATGGCTATATAGAAATTTGGCAGGGTTCAGCCTGTCTCCATAGTTCAGTTAAGTCAGGATAGGCTAAGTAGGGCAATAATTAGACTATGAGTGGTGGAGGCTGATCATAACCACTTTGCGGGTGTTAGCCAGATAGTCGGGAAAAGCATGATTGTTGGGATGAGGATTTTTAGCATTGTAGGATGTTGAGAGATTGAATTTGATCTGAGCCATGGGTACGAGAGGTTGCTACTAGAATCGCTAGGCCAGTGCTGGCTTCACATGCTGAGAAGGCAAGAAGAACTAAGGGGATCGCTGAAAAGTTTGCTGATTCTGTTATTAGGGCTCATAAGGAGAGGGCTATGAAAAGTGAGAGTATTATTCCTTCTAGGCATAAAAGGGCTGAAAGAAGGTGGGTTCGGCGAAGTGCCAGGCCCACGAGTCCTAGAGTAAATGATGTGCAGAAGCTGAGGAAGGCCATAGTCATAAGGGAGTTATGGATTTTAACCATATTTTTCTGAGCCGAAATCAGAGGTCTTAAATTGGACTAATTCCCTATTCAGCTCATTCGAGCCCTCCTTGAACTCACTCATAGACTAGCCCTAGTGTGAGTAGGGTTAAGACGCCTGTTGCTAGTGAGAATGTCTGAACTGGCTCAAGAAGCTGATTGGCCCAAGGGAGGGGGAGTAGTAGGGCAATTTCTAAGTCAAATAGAAGAAAGAGAATTGCTACTAGAAAAAACCGTAGTGAGAAAGGGAGACGGGCAGATCCGAGCGGGTCAAAGCCGCATTCGTAGGGGGAGAGCTTTTCTGCGTCTGGGTTTATTTGGGGAAGCCAGAATGAAACAATAACTAAGATGCATGATAGTAAGGTTGTGATAATTACAATTGATGTAAGTAGGCTCATTATCTTTCCTTGGATTTTAACCAAGACTAGGTGGTTGGAAGCCATCTGTACTGTCTTTAATACTAGAAAGATTATGATCCTCATCAGTAGATAGATACGTATAAGAATAGTCATACTACGTCAACGAAATGTCAGTATCAAGCAGCTGCTTCAAATCCAAAGTGATGGTTTGAGGTAAAGTGGTAGAGAATTTGTCGTAGTAGGCAGACAGCTAAGAAAGTTGAGCCGATAATGACGTGGAGTCCGTGGAATCCTGTGGCCACAAAGAATGTAGACCCATATACTCCGTCTGCGATAGTGAATGGGGCCTCATAGTATTCAAGGCCTTGCAAGAATGTAAAATAAAATCCTAATATAATAGTTAGAGTTAGAGATTGTGTGGCTTGTTTTCGTTCCCCTTCTATTAGGCTGTGGTGGGCCCAGGTTACAGTGACTCCTGAGGCTAGTAGGACGGCGGTATTTAAAAGTGGGACTTCGAAGGGGTCTAGGGTTGTAATTCCTGTGGGGGGCCAACATCCGCCTAGTTCAGGGGTGGGGGCTAAGCTTGAGTGGTAGAAAGCTCAGAAGAAGCCTGCGAAAAAGAAGACTTCTGATGTAATAAATAAGATTATTCCATAGCGAAGGCCTTTTTGTACGGGCGGGGTGTGGTGTCCTTGAAAGGTGCCTTCTCGTACTACGTCTCGTCACCACTGATACATAGTTAGGAGGGTGAGAGTTAGGCCTAGTGTTATTAAGATAGTAGAATTATAGTGAAATCAAATTGCAGTGCCGGATGTTAGGAGAAGAGCCCCTACGGCTCCGGTGAGGGGTCAGGGGCTGGGGTCGACCATATGGAATGCATGTGCTTGGTGGGCCATTAGACGTTTTCTTGTAGGTAGAGGCTTAATAGTAGAACGAAGACGTATGCTTGAATTATAGCTACGGCTACTTCAAGAACAGTAAGGAGGAACAAGACTGAAGCCGTTAGGATTGCTACGGGCGGTATGAGGGGAAGAAGGACAAATACTGCAGTTGAGATAAGTTGGATTAGGAGGTGGCCTGCTGTTAGATTTGCTGTTAATCGTACGCCTAGGGCTAGGGGTCGGATAAATAGGCTGATTGTTTCGATAATAATAAGGACAGGGATGAGGGCAATTGGAGTGCCTTCTGGGAGAAGATGTCCTAGTGCATGTGTGGGCTGATTGCGCATTCCTGTAAGAACTGTGGCTAGTCATAGGGGCACAGCAAGGCCTATGTTTAGGGAGAGTTGGGTTGTAGGGGTGAATGTATAAGGGAGAAGCCCAAAAATGTTGATTGTTAGTAAGAAGACTATTAGGGATGTCAGAATTAAGGCCCATTTGTGTCCGCCGGGGTTGATAGGGGTAAGAAGCTGGTTAGTAAATCGATTAAAGAACCATCCTTGAAGTGTAACAAGTCGATTGTTAAGTCATCGGGATGTTGGTGTTGGAATAAAGGTCCATGGGAGAATAATCGCTACAGCAATTAGGGGGAGACCTATAAAAATAGGGCTTTCAAATTGATCAAAAAAGTTTAGTACCATGGTCAGTTTCAGGGCTCAGGGGCAGCTTTTTCAGCTCCTATTGTTGTGGGCTCATTATTAAAGGTGTGTGCTATTACTTTGGGGGGGATGACTGTTAGGAAAACTAGCCAAGTGAAGACAAAAATAGCGAATCAGGGTGCGGGATTTAACTGAGGCATGTCACTAAGGGTGGTTGGGGGCCACCAATCTTCAGCTTAAAAGGCTGATGCTATTCCCTATTTAGCTTCTTAGTGAGGCGTCTTCAAGCATTTTTGAGGATCAGTTCTCAAAGTGTTCGAGGGGAACGGCTTCTACTACAATTGGCATAAAGCTGTGGTTTGCACCACAGATTTCAGAGCATTGTCCGTAAAATACACCGGGGCGAGAAGTGATGAAAGCGGTTTGATTAAGTCGTCCGGGGACAGCGTCTATTTTAACTCCCAGAGCTGGTACAGCCCATGAGTGGAGGACATCTTCTGCTGTTACTAAGACACGAACAGGGGACTCTATGGGAACGACCATTCGATGGTCTGCTTCTAATAGGCGGAATTGACCAGGTGCTAGGTCTTGCGTTGGGACTATATAAGAGTCAAAGCCTAGGTCGTTATAGTCTGTATACTCATAACTTCAGTATCATTGGTGGCCGATTGCCTTGACAGTGAGGTGGGGGTTGTTAATTTCGTCTATTAAGTAAAGAATACGAAGGGACGGGAGTGCGATTATAATTAGAATTACAGCTGGAAGAATGGTTCATACAATTTCAATTTCTTGTGAGTCGAGAATGTACTTGTTGGTTAATTTAGTAGAGACCATGCAAACAATAATATAAAGGACTAGTGTGCTAATTAGGAACACAATTATCAGGGCATGGTCGTGGAAGTGTAAAAGTTCTTCTATAACAGGGGAGGCCGCGTCTTGCAATCCTAGTTGTGCGGGATGTGCCATTTAGCTCTGTTAAGACACGCGGGGGTTTAACCCACAATTCTGCCTTGACAAGGCAGGGTAATAGTTTTACTAGTGTCTTATAAAGAAAGTGGCAGAGTGGTAATGCAGTTGGCTTGAAACCATCTTACGGGGGTTCAATTCCCTCCTTTCTCGCTATTTTGTTTGGATTTGGACAAATGCAGGTTCTTCAAAGGTGTGGTAAGGGGGCGGGCAGCCATGAAGCCACTCTACATTTGTTATAGTCAGTTCAACTGATGCTACTTCTCGTTTAGCAGCGAATGCTTCTCAAATAATAAATAAGAACATAATTACAGCCACTAGGGAAATTAGTGATCCAATTGATGAGACTGTATTTCAAAGGGTGTAGGCATCTGGGTAGTCTGAATATCGTCGTGGCATTCCTGCAAGTCCTAGGAAATGCTGTGGGAAGAAGGTAACATTGACTCCTAGGAATATAACTGCGAAGTGAATTTTTGTTCAGGTACTATGGAGAGTGTAACCTGTAAATAAGGGGAATCAGTGTACAAATGCAGCTATGATGGCAAATACAGCCCCCATTGATAAGACGTAATGGAAGTGTGCTACTACGTAGTAGGTGTCGTGAAGAACAATATCAAGAGATGAGTTTGAAAGTACAATCCCGGTCAGACCTCCTACCGTAAATAGGAAGATGAACCCCAGGGCTCAAAGTAGGGGGGTTTCTCATTTGATAGACCCGCCATGCAGAGTGGCAAGCCAGCTGAAAACTTTAACACCAGTTGGGATAGCAATGATTATTGTTGCTGATGTGAAGTAGGCGCGGGTGTCAACATCCATACCCACTGTAAACATGTGGTGGGCCCAGACAATAAATCCTAAGAGTCCGATGGCTATCATAGCTCAGACCATGCCCATGTATCCGAATGGTTCTTTTTTCCCTGCGTAGTAGGCTACGATGTGAGAAATCATTCCAAACCCTGGTAAAATAAGAATATATACTTCGGGGTGCCCGAAGAACCAGAAAAGGTGTTGGTAGAGGATTGGGTCCCCACCTCCTGCAGGGTCGAAGAATGTTGTGTTTAGGTTACGGTCAGTAAGGAGTATAGTAATTCCGGCAGCCAAGACAGGGAGAGACAGCAGAAGTAGCACGGCTGTTACAAGGACTGCTCAGACAAATAGGGGTGTTTGATATTGAGAGATTGCAGGGGGTTTCATGTTAATAATGGTTGTAATGAAGTTAATGGCCCCTAGAATAGAGGAAATTCCTGCTAAATGTAGAGAGAAGATAGTGAGGTCTACGGATGCTCCTGCGTGGGCTAGGTTTCCGGAGAGAGGCGGGTAAACTGTCCATCCTGTTCCTGCCCCCGATTCTACAGCTGAAGAGGCCAGTAGTAGAAGGAAAGAAGGGGGAAGAAGCCAGAAGCTTATGTTATTTATTCGGGGAAATGCCATATCTGGTGCTCCGATCATTAGAGGGACTAGTCAATTGCCAAAGCCTCCAATTAAAATGGGTATTACTATGAAGAAGATTATTACAAAGGCATGTGCGGTTACGATGACATTGTAGACCTGGTCATCACCTATAAGGGCTCCGGGTTGGCTAAGCTCTGCCCGGATTAATAGGCTTAGAGCAGTCCCTACTATTCCAGCTCAGGCACCAAAAATCATATACAGGGTACCAATATCTTTATGATTAGTTGAGAAAAATCAACGTGTGATTGCCACAGGTAGAATGGCTGAAAGCCCAAGCGGCGGATTGTAGCTCCGAGGATAGAGGTTTAATTCCTCTTTCTATCACAAGCTCTGTGGTGAAGTTCATGTTAGATTGCAAATCTAAAGACGTAGGCTAACGCCTGCCGGAGCTTTCCCCGCCTTTTTCCCGGCGGCGGGGAAAGTAGATGGATGCTCGCTGGTTGGGGCGCTTAGCTGTTAACTAAGATTTTGTAGGATCGAGGCCTTCCCATCTAGAAAGGCTTTAGCTTAATTAAAGTGTCTGGGTTGCATTCAGAAGATGTGGGATAAAGTCCTGCAAGTCTTATCAGAGACTAGGAGAGTTTCACTCCTGCTTGGGGCTTTGAAGGCCCATGGTCTTAATTCTATCCTAAGTCTCTAAAATAAGAGGAAGAGAGCTGTGGGGGCTAAGGGGAGGAGGCAGGTTGTGGAGATAGTGGCAAAGGCAAGTGGTAGGGATGTTCCTTTTTTGTACGATCGTCAGGGGGTGGTGGCTGTAGTTACGTGGGGTGACAGGGTTAGGGCCACAGAGTAAGTTAGTCGGAGATAGAAGTAAAGACTTAACAGCGCCCCTAAAGCAGCTAATGTTGCTGTAATAAGGAACTGTTGTGTTGTAAGTTCTTGTAGGATAAATCATTTGGGTATGAATCCCGTTAGAGGTGGAAGCCCCCCCAGTGAAAGAAGGACTAAAGAGGCTAGTGCTGACAGAGCAGGGGCTTTCATTCATGTTACGGCAAGTATGGAAATGTTGGTTGCTTTTATTTTATTTAGGGTTAAGAAAGCTGCCGATGTTATTACGAAGTAGGTTAGAAGGGCGAGGATTGAGAGTTTAGGGGCTACTTGGATTACTAGCATTATCCACCCTAAATGTGCAATTGATGAGTAGGCTAAGATTTTTCGGACTTGGGTTTGATTTAGTCCTCCTCATCCGCCTACAAGAACGGAAATTATCCCTAGGGCTGTTAGAGTGAGGGGTTGGGAGTCCCGCGCCACTTGGAAGATTAAAAGGAATGGTGCTAGCTTTTGTCAGGTAGATAGAAGAAGTCCTGTGGTTAGTGAAATCCCTTGTAGGACTTCGGGAAGTCAAAAATGTAATGGGGCAAGCCCGATCTTTAGGGCTAGAGCCATAGCTGCTAGGTTGGTTGCGATTGGGTCTACTATGTTTAAGGCGTTTCATGTTCCTGTTTTTCATGCATTAATTGTACAGGCGAATAGAAACACTGCTGAGGCAGTGGCTTGGGTGAGGAAATATTTGGTTGTGGCTTCTACAGCTCGGGGGTGGTGTTGTTGGGCTATAAGGGGGATAATGGCTAGGGTGTTGATTTCTAATCCAATTCATATGATGAGTCAGTGGTCGGTTGAAAAGACTAAAGTTGTCCCTAGAGCCAGGCTACAGATAAAGATGAGTAGAACATAGGGGTTCATTAGTAGGGGAAGGATTTTAACCAACATGTTCGGGGTATGGGCCCGAAAGCTTATTTAGCTGACTCTACTAGAAAGTGGTGTAGTGGGAGCACCTAGAGTTTTGATCTCTAAAGGATGGGTTCGAGTCCCCTTTTTCTAAGGAGTCGGGGGGAGTTTAACCCCCGTAGTTCACTCTATCAAAGTGGCCCTTGGGCGTTCAGGCACGGCTCCGGGGTTAGAATTGTGGGGGTAAGCCTGCGGTGGCGACTGGAAAGGAGATATGTCAGAGAATTATTGCCAGGGTTAGTGGGAGGAAGTTCTTTCAGATTAGGTGTATTAATTGATCATAACGGAATCGTGGGTAGGAGGCCCGGACCCATAGGAATATAATGGAGAGCAGGGCAGCTTTAATGCCGATGTTGATGGCGGTAAGTTCAGGAAAGCCTGGGAAGTTTGAGGCGCCTAAGAAGAGGATTGAGGAAAGTGTGTTTATAAATAGGATATTGGCGTACTCGGCTAGGAAGAAGAGGGCAAAAGGGCCTCCAGCATACTCAACATTGAATCCTGATACTAATTCTGACTCACCTTCGGTGAGATCAAAAGGTGCCCGGTTAGTTTCTGCTAGGGTTGAGATGTATCATATTGCTGCTAGAGGTCAGGCTGGGATAAGTAGTCAAATGCTTTCTTGGGTTGTGGAAAACATTGATAGGGTAAATCCCCCAGTAAATACAATAGTTGAAAGTAGAATAAGCCCAAGAGAGACTTCGTAGGAAATAGTTTGAGCTACGGCCCGTAGGGCTCCGATTAAAGCGTATTTGGAATTTGATGCCCATCCTGAGCCTAAGATGGAGTAAACAGCTAGGCTAGATAAGGCGAGGATAAATAAGATTGTTAAGTTAAGGTCTGTAACCGGGAAAGGTAGGGGGAGGGGGGCTCATAGGGTTAGAGCAAGTGTTAGGGCTAAGGTTGGAGTAGCTAGAAACAGAAGGGGTGACGAGGTTGAGGGTCGGACTGGTTCCTTAATAAACAACTTTACCCCATCTGCAATGGGCTGGAGAAGGCCGTAGGGGCCTACAATGTTCGGGCCTTTTCGGAGTTGTATATAGCCTAACACTTTTCGCTCAATTAGGGTTAAGAAGGCTACAGCCAATAAGACGGGCACGATGTAGGCTAAGGGGTTGATAATGTGAGTTAGAAGTGTGTGAAGCATAACTAGGGAGAGGACTTGAACCTCTGAAGGGGAGGCTTAGGCTCCCTGCATTTACCGGGCTCTGCCACCCTAGTATTGCCCTTCTCTTGGGCCGGGGCGGGCCCCCCTTTGGCTAATTTAGTTGTTTTCATTAGGTAGGGGGAAGGCGTGCTTGGAGCATGGGCCTTTTCGCTCTGGTCCTTTCGTACTAGGAGGGAAAGCTTAATAGATAGAAACTGACCTGGATTACTCCGGTCTGAACTCAGATCACGTAGGACTTTAATCGTTGAACAAACGAACCCTTGATAGCGGCTGCGCCATCAGGATGTCCTGATCCAACATCGAGGTCGTAAGCCCTCTCGTCGATATGGACTCTGGGAGAGGATTGCGCTGTTATCCCTAGGGTAACTTGGTCCGTTGATCGGCCGGTTGGCCGGATCATTGTTGGTCAAAGTTTTTGTGACTTAGAATTGTGGTTCTTGGTTTCAGGATTTTTCCCGTGTCCACTCGGGAGTTTTATTTTATTCCCGTGGTCGCCCCAACCGAAGGTGTTTGTGCCAGGGCCTTGTATTTAGAGGCATTTGTTGTGCCTGCGTTTCAGGGTTGGTTAACACTTAAAGCTCCATAGGGTCTTCTCGTCTTATGTGGGTATGCCCGCTTCTGCACGGGCAGATCAGTTTCATTGACTGGGATAAAGAGACAGTTAAACCCTCGTTTTGCCATTCATACAGGTCTCCATTTAAAAGACAATTGATTGCGCTACCTTCGCACGGTTAAAATACCGCGGCCGTTAAACTTTAGTCACGGGGCAGGCAGGACCTCCTATACTGTGTTAAGCAGGAGGCGATGTTTTTGGTAAACAGGCGAGGTTTAGGTTTGCCGAGTTCCTTTTTCTCCTTTAAGTCTTTCCTTTGTTAGGCACTCTTGTGTAAGGGTAACGGGGGAGGGTGCGTGTTTTTCTTGCTTTGGGGGGTTGGGTGCAGGTCCCTCTTTTTTTGGGTCCGTTAATTGTCGGTGGGGGGTCCAATCCGACTTACGCTTGTGCAGGGAGAAGGTCTTTCTTCTTATTACTCGTTCTAGCATGGTGTGTTTTATGGGGGCATAAAATGGCCCGATATCTTTAGAAGCATGGGGAAAATTAATCTAATAATAGGCTGGTATAGGTCTGAGCTTTAACGCTTTCTTTTCAGGTGGCTGCTTTCAGGCCCACTGAAGCCTGTGGCCTTGAGTTAATTATATTCCTTAGCTTTCTGTTGAGGTTGTGTCCTCTGTTAAGGAAGCTGTACCCTCCTTAACTAACTTCCGTTATTAACCTTGGGTCTTTGTAAGTTAAACTTTTGGACTAAGGGCGTATCGGAGCTGAACTTGTATTCATTTTTCGGGCAACCAGCTATTACCTGACTCGATAGGTCTTTCACCTCTACTCGGAGCTCTTCCCACTCTTTTGCCACAGAGACGGGTTGGCCCTAAAGGCTGTCTCGGAGTAGCTCGTGCAGGTTTCGGGGTGTCAAACTAGAGTTCTCTATGCTTGGGCTTACTGGCTAGATCATGATGCAAAAGGTACAAGGGGGAGTCTTTGCTTTTATTTACTTTAGTGATTTATTTCATTTCTCTTTCAGCTTTCCCTTGCGGTACTGTGTCTATAGCTTCATTTTCCTTTTCTGTCGCCCGTACTGGGGAGGTCGAATGATTTAATTTTTATTCTTCGTTCTTTAAAAATTATTTATGTGGAATAGATTATTGTGTGGGTTGAGCTAGTTTTTTGGCTCAGGGTGATCCAACTTGCATGGATGTTTACTCGGTGTAAGGGAGTCGCTTAACTATCTCGGCCACACCCTGGTTATTCCAAGTGCACCTTCCGGTACACTTACCATGTTACGACTTACCTCCCCTTGTGGCCGTTTAAAGTGTTAGTAACTAAAATGAGGGGCTGTTGGGGAGAGTGACGGGCGGTGTGTGCGCGCTTCAGAGCCGGCTTCAATAATGCGCTCTACTCTTTCTTTACTGCTAAATCCACCTTCTGGTTCTCGTTTCAGAATTACCTTTCGTAATAACCTAGTTTTAGGTAATGTAGCCCATTTCTTCCTATTTCGTACGCTACACCTCGACCTGACGTTTTGAACAGTGTTCATTTTGCTTACTGTGGTGCCCTCATGGGGTAAGCTGGCGGCGGTGGTATATAGGCTGGAAGAACAAGAAATAGTGAGGTTGAACGGGGATTATCGGTTCTAGAACAGGCTCCTCTAGGTGGGTCTGAAGCACCGCCAAGTCCTTTGGGTTTTAAGCTGTGCTCGTAGTCCCCTGGCGGATATCTTTTGTAGGGCGATATCTAAGTTTACGGCCAGGCATAGTGGGGTATCTAATCCCAGTTTGTGCCCTAGCTGTCGTGGGTTCTAGTGGGTAATTTAAAGCCACTTTCGTTGATGGTGTTCGAACTTTTATAAGCGTATAACGGCTGAAAAAGTCTTTAGCTTTAGTGTGGGGGGGCCTATAACCACTCTTTACGCCGAAGTTATCAGCTTGGGTCTCTCGTATAACCGCGGTGGCTGGCACGAGTTTTACCGGCCCTCTTAACCCTGGCTAAGTCAAGTTTTCACTTATAAATTAATGTTTATCACTGCTGAATACCCTTGGGGGTGTGGCTAAGCAAGGTGTCTTGGGCTAGTTTTGGGCCTGATACCGGCTCCTCGTTCCCGGAAGGGGGAGTGAGGGCATTCTCACAGGGCTGCGGAGACTTGCATGTGTAAACTGGGTTAAAGCTGATAGTAAGATCAGGACCAAATCTTTGTGCTTACGGGACTTTTTAGGGCCCATCTTAACATCTTCAGTGTTATGCTTTGATTAAGCTACGCTAGC